ACAAAAGAATATGAGAATATCTTCCGGCGCCGAGGGAATTGCCCGTATAGAGATTCACAAAAGAATCGATTTGATCCAAGCGATAATCTATATGGGATTCCCAAAGTTATTGATTGAAAGTCGGCCGCGAGGAATAGAAGAATTACAGATGAATCTACAAAAAGAATTTCATTATGTGAACCGAAAACTGAATATTGCTATCACAAGGATTGCAAAACCTTATGGAAACCCTAATATTCTTGCAGAATTTATAGCCGGACAATTAAAGAATAGAGTTTCCTTTCGAAAAGCAATGAAAAAGGCCATTGAATTAACTGAACAAGCGGACACAAAAGGAATTCAAGTACAAATTGCAGGGCGTATCGACGGAAAAGAGATTGCACGTGTTGAATGGATCAGAGAAGGTAGGGTTCCCCTACAAACCATTCGAGCTAAAATTGATTATTGTTCCTATATAGTTCGGACTATCTATGGGGTATTAGGTATCAAAATTTGGATTTTTATAGACAAGGAAGAGGACTATTAATTTTTTTTTTTTCGATTCGATATATATCAATTAATAATTGAACAAAAAAAGAAAAGACATTCATTCTTTTTATGGTCAATCAAACTAATTCCTAATTCTATAGGATTGAATAAAAAGTCGATTGACTTTGTGATATAATTGCTATGCTTAGTGTGTGACTCGTTGGTTTTTTAGGGTTAGGATTAAAAGCCCGGTAGTATGAAAACCAACTCATGACTTCGTATTATCTGAATCTAAAGAACCAGTCAAGATATGATAAATCATCCATATCTTTGTAGCAACTGAAACTTTTTTGAATAAACTTGAAGTCTAAGTTTCAAGCAAAATACAGAAGAAAGGTGTAGATAAATGGAAGGATGAGAGAAAGAGAGAAAAAGAATATCTATGATATAGAATTCCAATATGTAAGGTCTATGAGTCATCTCATAAAAGACAGTGTAATAAAGCATCAATACGAAATTCAGTCATCCATAATGAAATAGGAAATGAATCCTTCTATATATATGATTATAAGAATATATTCTAATTTCTAAGAACTAAGAAAAAAAAAATCAAGAGCTTCGAGCCAATAAAGACTAAGAAGGTTGACTCAAGAATAAATTGTGTTATGAGCTCCGTTGTACAATTCTGACCTAACCATTTAAGTACGAAGTGGTGGGAACGATGGGACCTTTGAATGCAAAAGATTTTATTGAACAAACGAATCTTACTCATTCACTAGTAGGGATAGCGAAATGAACCCCTCAAAAATTCCTCTATTCGGAGAAGTCATGAACAAGTACTACGACTGAATATAGAGATTGCAAGAGTAAATATTCGCTCGCGAAAACCTTTTTTCTTTGACTTGGTAAACTTGGATAAAGGGCAAAAGAAACTAAAGATTTATTCTATACTATAAATGTAATTAGAATGTTAGAAAAACTATTATTTCCAAATTTTTTCGAAAAACGTTTGAATAGATATTCAAATTTATTGAAATTCCACTTTGAATCCTTTTTTTCGCGAGGAGCTGAATGAGAAGAAACTCTCATGTCCAGTTCTGTAGTAGAGATGGAATTCCGAAACAACTATCAACTATAACCCCAAAAGAACTAGATTCCGTAAACAACATAGAGGAAGAATGAAGGGAATATCTTATCGAGGTAATCATATTTGTTTCGGTAAATATGCTCTTCAGGCACTTGAACCTGCTTGGATCACATCTAGACAAATCGAAGCTGGTCGACGAGCAATGACACGAAATGCACGCCGCGGTGGAAAAATATGGGTCCGTCTATTTCCAGACAAACCAGTTACAGTAAGACCTGCTGAAACACGTATGGGTTCGGGGAAAGGATCCCCTGAATATTGGGTAGCTGTTGTTAAACCGGGGCGAATATTATATGAAATGGGTGGAGTAAGTGAAAATATCGCTAGAAGGGCTATTTTAATAGCAGCATCCAAAATGCCTATACGAACTCAATTTATTATTTCGGTCTAAAAACGTCGAACCAGCAGAAATCTGTTTTGGGAATGAAACAAAACCGCGAGTTTCTTTTTTTTTGGACAAACAATATCTCTTTTATTTTCTTCATCTTTTGAATAGACCAAAAAATTGATATGATTCAACCTCAGACCCATTTGAATGTAGCGGATAACAGCGGGGCTCGAGAATTGATGTGTATTCGAATCATAGGAGCTAGTAATCGTAGATATGCCCATATTGGCGACATTATTGTTGCTGTGATCAAAGAAGCAGTACCAAATATGCCCCTAGAAAAATCAGAAGTAGTCAGAGCTGTAATTGTTCGTACCTGTAAAGAACTTAAACGTGACAGCGGTATGATAATACGATATGATGACAATGCTGCAGTTATAATTGATCAAGAAGGAAATCCAAAGGGAACTCGAATTTTTGGTGCAATTCCCCGGGAATTAAGACAATTAAATTTTACTAAAATAGTTTCATTAGCTCCCGAGGTATTATAAAATAAGATCGTGACATCTTTGATTTATTTGACAGAAATCAATTAAGAACTAAATTAATTCGTAGTATTGTGTCTCACGTATACACCTTGAAAAATTCCTATTTCGAAACCAATAAAAACAAAAAAACATGTTGATTATATCCAATTTGAAAGCACCAATCATCTTAGTTCATCATGGGTAGAGACACTATTGCTGAGATAATAACCTCCATACGAAATGCTGATATGGATAGGAAAAGAGTTGTTCGCATAGCATCCACTAATATTACTGAAAATATTGTTAAAATACTCTTCCGAGAAGGTTTTATCGAAAACGTACGAAAACATCGAGAAAAAAACAAATGTTTTTTGGTTTTAACCCTGAGACATAGAAGGAATAGGAAAAGGCCCTATAGAAATTTTTTAAATTTAAAACGGATTAGTCGACCGGGTTTACGAATCTATTTCAACTCTCAACGAATTCCTAGAATTTTAGGTGGGATAGGAATTATAATTCTTTCTACTTCTCGAGGTATAATGACAGACCGGGAGGCTCGGCTAGAAGGAATCGGCGGAGAAATTTTGTGTTATATATGGTAATCCTTTTAATATCCAAATGGAATCCGAAACCTGTTCCTATTTGTAAAAAAGAGAAAGAGGATCGGTTGGCTAATATCCTTTCTTCTCCATTAGTTGATACTTCAGGGGGGCTTTACCTGGAATGAAAGAACAAAAATGGATTCATGAAGGTTTAATTACTGAATCACTTCCCAATGGCATGTTCCGGGTTCGGTTAGATAATGAAGATCTGATTCTAGGTTATGTTTCAGGAAAGATCCGACGTAGTTTTATACGGATACTGCCGGGAGATAAAGTCAAAATTGAAGTAAGCCGTTATGATTCAACCAGAGGACGTATAATTTATCGACTCCGAAACAAGGATTCGTAGGTGGTTTTTATTCACTACGACTCGGGCTGAAAAATCTTAAGAAACTTATTTTCTACCAAAAAGTAGACTCCAAATTAAGATAAGGAATAAGAAATATGAAAATAAGAGCTTCCGTTCGTAAAATTTGTGAAAAATGTCGGCTAATCCGCAGGCGGGGGCGCATTAGAATAATTTGTTCCAACCCGAGACATAAACAAAGACAAGGATAATCAGACTTGCTAAAGAACTCAATATACAAAATACAGATAAAGAATCTCTTTTGACCTGAAATGGATATATCCATATATTTCTGACTCATAGTTATGAGATGATACAATATGGCAAAAGCTATACCGAGAGCCGGTTCACGTAGGAATGTACGTATTGGTTCACGTAAGAATGCACGTAGAATCCCAAAGGGAGTTATTCATGTTCAAGCAAGTTTCAATAACACCATTATCACGGTTACAGATGTACGAGGTCGGGTGGTTTCCTGGTCCTCGGCTGGTACTTGTGGATTCAAGGGTACGAGAAGAGGGACACCCTTTGCGGCCCAAACTGCCGCATCAAATGCTATTCGTACGGTAGTAGATCAAGGTATGCAACGAGCAGAAGTCATGATAAAGGGTCCTGGTCTCGGAAGAGACGCAGCATTACGAGCTATTCGTCGAAGTGGTATACTATTAACTTTTCTACGGGACGTAACCCCTATGCCACATAATGGCTGTAGACCCCCGAAAAAAAGGCGTGTGTAGAAATAGAAGAAATTTCAAGAGAAACAAGAGAAATAAATAATTCAATCAAATAAACTCAAAAAAAGAATATTACTATGGTTCGAGAGAAAGTAACAATATCTACTCGGACACTACAGTGGAAGTGTGTTGAATCAAGAACAGATAGTAAACGTCTTTTTTATGGGCGCTTTATTCTGTCTCCACTTATGAAAGGCCAAGCCGACACAATAGGCATTGCGATGCGAAGAGCTTTGCTTGGAGAAATAGAAGGAACATGTATCACACGTGTAAAATCTGAGAACGTCCCCCACGAATATTCTACTATAACAGGTATCCAAGAATCGGTCCATGAAATTTTAATAAATTTGAAAGAAATTGTATTGAAAAGTAATCTATATGGAACTTGTGACGCGTTTATTTGTGTCAGAGGTCCTGGATATGTAACTGCTCAAGATATCATCTTACCACCTTATGTAGAAATCGTCGACAATACACAACATATAGCTAGTTTGATAGAACCAATTAGTTTGTGTATTCGATTAGAAATTGAGCGAAATCGTGGCTATTTTCTAAAAATGCCACATAACTTGCAAGATGCAAGTTATCCTATAGATGCTGTATTCATGCCTGTTCGAAATGTGAATCATAGTATTCATTCGTATGGGGACGGGAATCAAAAACAAGAAATACTCTTTCTCGAAATATGGACAAATGGGAGTTTAACTCCGAAAGAAGCACTTCATGAAGCCTCCCGGAATTTGATTGATTTTGTTATTTCCTTTTTACAAAAGGAAGAAGAAAACTTACCTTTCGAAGACAATCAACACATGGTTTCTTTATCCCCTTTTTCTTTTCAAGAGAAATTG